GTGGGTGGTTGTTTTTGCTGGGTTGTGTAGGTAGTTTTGAAAAAATGAAGTGGTCATTTCGATTGCTTTAAAATCCTCTAATTTGTGATTTGATTGATCGATAAAAATTTTGTGAAAAAATGATGAAATGGTCATTTCGATTGCTTTAAAATCCTCTAATTTGTGATTTGATTGATCGATAAAAATTTTGTGAAAAATGATGAAATGGTCATTTCGATTGCTTTAAAATCTTCTATTTGTGATTTGATTGATCGATAAAAATTTTGTGAAAAAATGATGAAATGGTCATTTCGATTGCTTTAAAATCTTCTAATTTGTGATTTGATTGATCGATAAAAATTTTGTGAAAAAATGATGAAATGGTCATTTCGATTGCTTTAAAATCCTCTAATTTCGATTGCTTTAAAATCTTCTAATTTGTGATTTGATTGATCGATAAAAATTTTGTGAAAAAATGATGAAATGGTCATTTCGATTGCTTTAAAATCCTCTAATTTGTGATTTGATTGATCGATAAAAATTTTGTGAAAAAATGATGAAATGGTCATTTCGATTGCTTTAAAATCCTCTAATTTGTGATTTGATTGATCGATAAAAATTTTGTGAAAAATGATGAAATGGTCATTTCGATTGCTTTAAAATCCTCTAATTTGTGATTTGATTGATCGATAAAAATTTTGTGAAAAAATGATGAAATGGTCATTTCGATTGCTTTAAAATCCTCTAATTTGTGATTTGATTGATCGATAAAAATTTTGTGAAAAATGATGAAATGGTCATTTCGATTGCTTTAAAATCTTCTATTTGTGATTTGATTGATCGATAAAAATTTTGTGAAAAAATGATGAAATGGTCATTTCGATTGCTTTAAAATCTTCTAGTTTGTTGGTTGGTTGGTTGATGGGGTGGGTTTTGTTGAGTTGGCAGGGATATTTGTGCTTAATTTGTGGATAAGATTTTAAGAAAAAATGAACGGAAACGAACGATCGAGATTTTAATGGAATTTGAGTGCCGATGACATGATCAAAGATTGACGATGAGATTTGATCAAGATTCGTGACGAATTTTGGTTGGATTTTACTAGTGTAGTTAAGAAATTGAGAGCAAGTGTTAAGGGAATATTGCATGTCCTGCAACCATTCAGTAAATAGCAACATAATAGGGATTATGTAAAAGATACCACAACCAAATGGAAGACAAAGTGCATCAGTGTCTAGGTGATTCCCCATATCTTTACGCCATAACACCAAACAGCTCGGGAGGTCGAGAATAGTTGATAACGCATAACCAGATGCGCATGTCCACAAACCATAGCACCCGTTGCACTTGAAGGGTAAAGTGAAGTCGAGAGAGAAAAAAAGAAGAGAAGTAAAGGAACTATCGGTGACACGATTAAGAGGGACAATGATGATTAATAGCCAACCAGATGGCTCGGTGAAGAGCAAGTTGAGAGGATGGATAAAGAGATGGCCCTGAAAAAGGAACCAGAGGCGCAAAAGTGCAAGTAGGGCTAGGGGTGTAGGGGGAAAGAATGGGCCTGAAGCTGGGCGTGATGGATCTTACTGACACCGGGTTGCTGATTTCACGTGAGATGAACGATTAATAAATAACCCAGTCCGTTGTGAGACCGGTACGACAAGAGATTCGTAGCTAAATGGGGAGTACAGCTGCATGGTTGGTTCGTCGAAGCTACCTCGTATGCAGGAGCATGGTTAATAAAGACTGGAGGTGATATGGTTTAGGTACGAAGAAAGATAGTTGAACTTTAGGCGGAACCATTACTTAAATAGACCTTGAAAGTAGAGCTGTTGATAGGAGTTTTAAGCCTTGCTAGTTAGGAGAGATTAGATACATGGATTGTAGGTGCTTTGGGCATGATAGGTTAGATAATAGAGCATGGATGGGATGATTGTTGGGGCATGGATAGGATATTCGGATGACATGATTGTTGTATATTTAGTACATGGATGGTATGTGTATCGTACATGGATTTACAGTCGCTTCTTCATGGGTAGTTGTGTTTTGTCTACATTAGATTGTATGTGAGGAGTACATGAATTGTATATGCTTAGTACATGAACTGGGTATGTGTATAGTACATGAATTGTATGTGTGGTTTACATAAATTGTATGTAATTGAGTACATGCATGTGATGTTTATGGGGTAAAGGGTTTGATGCACAATAATACATCCCGAGCGGCACAAAAGGCAATCCCTGTAGGCCGGGGGGGTAGGGGGGGGCCGTGAGGGATTGCCTTATTGGGGGTTTCTGTAGTTAAGGGCTTAACGGTGGCTTTTCGGGCCACAGACCTTGGATAGAGTCCAAGTGGAAACTAGTATGACGTATTTTGTCCTTTTTTTAGGGGTGGGGTTTGTTTTAGGGGGGCTAGCAGTAGCATCTAATCCTTCACCTCATTATGGGGTGGTGGGGTTGGTAGTGGGGTCCGTGTCTGGGTGTGGGTGGTTGTTGAGTTTGGGGGTTTCTTTTGTGTCATTGGTGCTGTTTGTAGTGTATTTGGGGGGGATGTTGGTGGTGTTTTTGTATTCGGTAGCTTTGGCGGCGGATCCTTTTCCAGAGGCTTGGGGGGATTGGCGTGTTGTAGGATATAGTGTAGGTTTGGTTTTTGTGCTTGTTGTGGGGTTGGTGGTGGGTGGGGTGGTAGAGTGCTTGGGGTTTGTAGTGGATACAGTGGATGGTGGGGGTTCGTTTTTTGTTCGGTTGGATTTTACTGGGGTTTCTTTGTTCTATTCGTGGGGGGTGGGTATGTTTCTAGTGGCTGGGTGGGGGTTATTGTTGACTTTATTTGTTGTGTTAGAGGTTGTGCGTGGGTTGTCGCGGGGAGCTATTCGGGCAGTTAGGGGTATCAGAAAATAGTTTAATGGAGAATGCCAGCTTTGGGAGTTGGTGGTAGAGGTTTGAGGCCTCTTTTTCTGAAGTGGGAACTCTAAGAAGGGGGTAATCTTCATTCTTTGGCTTACAAGGCCAATGTTTTTAGTAAACTATTAGAGTTAGTAGTTGAGTAGTTTGTTCTCTAGGGTGCTAATTACTGGGAAGAGGACTAGGATTGTTGTGAAGTAGGTGATTGAAGCTAGTTGACCGATGATGATGAAGGGGTGTTCTACTGGTTGGCTGCCTACTCATGTTAGGATGAGTAGGTTGGTGGTTAGGGTTCAGAATAAGAGTTGAGAGAGTGGGCGGAAGGTTATTGCTCGTTGTTTGGATTTGTGGAGTAGGGGAATTAGGAATAGAACTAGTACAGAGGCGGCGAGTGCAAGTACTCCTCCTAGTTTGTTGGGGATTGAGCGTAGGATGGCGTAGGCGAATAGGAAATATCATTCTGGTTTAATATGGGGGGGAGTAACTAGCGGGTTGGCTGGTGTGAAGTTTTCTGGGTCTCCGAGGAGGTTGGGTCAGAATAAGGCTAGGGTTGTAAGGGGTAGGAGTATTATTGCTAGGCCTAGGATGTCTTTTATTGAGAAGTAGGGATGGAATGGGATTTTGTCGCAGTCTGATGTAATTCCTAGGGGGTTGTTAGAGCCTGATTCGTGGAGGAAGGTGAGGTGGATGAGGGTCAGTCCGGCAATGATGAAGGGGAGGAGGAAGTGGAGGGCGAAGAATCGGGTTAGTGTGGGGTTGTCTACTGAAAATCCTCCTCAGGCCCACTCTACGAGGGTTTGTCCGATGTAGGGTACGGCTGAAAAGAGGTTGGTGATGACGGTAGCCCCTCAGAATGACATTTGGCCCCATGGCAGTACATATCCTACGAAGGCGGTTGCTATTAGAGTTAGTAGTAGGATGACACCTGTGTTTCAGGTTTCTTTGTAGAGGTAGGAGCCGTAGTAAAGGCCTCGTCCGATGTGAAGGTAGATACAGATGAAAAAGAATGAGGCTCCGTTTGCATGAAGGTTTCGGAGTAGTCAGCCGTATTGTACATTTCGGCATGTGTGTGCTACGGATGAGAAGGCTAAGGTAGAGTCAGCTGTGTAGTGTGCGGCTAGGAGGAGTCCAGTGATGATTTGGGTTGTTAGGCAAATACCAAGGAGAGATCCGAAGTTCCATCATGCGGAGATGTTGGGTGGGGTGGGTAGGTCAATTAGAGAGTTGTTGACTATTTTTAGGAGGGGGTGGGATTTACGTATATTGGGGGCCATTAAATTTGTGTGGTTAGTGTCAGTAGGATGCTGGTGATGACGGACAGGGCGAATGATCCGAGGTAGGCTTTGATTAGTCCTGTGTGGATAGTGGTTGAGGTTTTTGCTAGTGCTAGTTGAAGGCTGGCGAGTCCTTCAGGGCCTAGTTTTTTGTATCAGGATAGGTCGATTAGGTGTGAGGCAATTTTTTGTCCGTTGTTTAGGAGGGCTGAGGAGCTTAAGCGATGTGTTAGAGGGTTGAAGTATCCTAGGGATGAGGAGAAGGTTGAAGTAGGGGTTCGTTGGGGTTTGATTATGGAGTGTGCAAGGTTTGAGAGTTCGAGGGCTATGGTTAAGCCTAGGATAGTTACAGTGATTGCTGCTATTTTTGTGAGAGTTGGTATGGTTAGGGGTGGTGTTTTTAGAGGGAGGATAAAGGATGTGATGAGTAGGCCGGCTATGATGCTTCCTATAGCTAGGCGGGTAATTGGGTTCGTAATTATTGGGTTGTTTTCGTTGATTGGTGTGGTTGGGGGTATGCGGGTTGGGCCGGTTTGGACTAGGAGGGTTATGCGTAGGCTGTATATTGCGGTAAATGATGTAGCTAGTAGGGTGAGTAGGAGGGCCCAGGTGTTAAGGTATGAGGTGTTTAGGGTTTCGATGATTAGATCTTTTGAGTAAAATCCTGCTAGGAATGGGGTTCCTATGAGAGCGAGGTTGCCAATGGTTAAGCAGGAAGTGGTTGTTGGGAGGATTTTTTGTAGGTTTCCTATTTTTCGGATGTCTTGTTCACCATTAAGGTTGTGAATGATTGACCCTGAGCATAAGAATAGTATGGCTTTGAAGAAGGCGTGGGTGGAGATATGGAAGAAAGCTAGTTGTGGCAGGTTTAGTCCAATGGTGACCATTATAAGTCCTAGTTGACTGGATGTGGAGAAGGCAATGATTTTTTTGATGTCGTTTTGTGTGAGGGCACATGTGGCAGCAAATAGGGTTGAGAGGGCCCCTAGGCATAGGCATGTGGAGAGGGCGGGTTGGTTGAGGGTAAATATTGGGTGGGTACGGATGAGTAGGAAGATTCCTGCTACAACTATGGTGCTGGAGTGGAGTAGGGCAGAGACTGGGGTTGGGCCTTCTATGGCGGCTGGTAGTCAAGGGTGGAGGCCAAATTGGGCGGATTTTCCTGCAGCGGCTAGTACTAAACCTAGGATGGGTAGTATGGGAAGTTGTGAGGGGGAGGAGGCTTGTTGAAGTTCTCATGAGTTGAGGGAGGATGCTAGTCATGCTATGCTTAGGATTAGTCCGATGTCTCCGATTCGGTTGTATAGGACGGCTTGGAGGGCGGCTGTGTTGGCTTCGGCTCGTCCGTGTCATCATCCAATTAGCAGAAATGATAGGATTCCTACACCTTCTCATCCAATGAATAGTAGAAATATGTTGTTAGCAATTGTTAAGAGGAGTATAGCAATTAGGAATATTAGTAGGTGAAGGAAGAATTTGGTAATGTGAGGGTCTGAGGCTATGTACCAGGCTGAGAATTGGATGATGGATCATGTTACGAAGAGTGCGATTGGGATGAATAGGAGGGAGTATAGGTCTAGTTTGAAGGTAATAGGGATTTTGAGGTTTATAATGGGTTGTCATTCTCAGTGGGAGGTAATATTTTCTGTCCCTGAGTAGATGAATAGAGTTATTGGGATTAGACTAATCAGGAAGGCTGTTTTGATGGTGTGTGTGATTGTGGTTGGAGAGTTTTTTAGGGTTTTAGGGAGTAGTTGGGCGAGTATTGGTATGAGGATGATAGATAGTGTCAAGAGTAGTGAGGCATTTAGTAGTGTGATGTACACTACTTTTACTTGGATTTGCACCAAGATGGGTGGTTCCTAAGACCAGTGGATTGCTGTTATCCTTTAAAAGTTGGGTGAGGGGGCTGAGGGTTTAAACTCAGATACAGGAGTTAGCAGGTCTTGTTGTTTGAACCCCCCTCAGGCAAGTAAGAAGGGTTTAACTTCTATTTTTAGGATCACAATCTAATGTTTGAGTTTAAACTATACTTGCATAGGGGGGCTCCGGAAATTAGTTCTGGTTTTAGGATCAATAGGAGAAGAGGAAGGATGTGGAGGGTTATTAGTAAGTGTTCTCGTGTGTTTGAGTTTTGGATGGATGTGATGTGGGTTGGGAGTTGGCCTCGTTGGGTAGTTAATAACATGAATAGCGTGTATGAGGCGGTTAAGAAGGTTGCAGTGCCTGTGAGGATGATTGTGGGTGTTGATCAGTTGAATAGGGTAACTAGGATGGTAAGTTCGGCTATTAGGTTGGTGGTTGGGGGTAGGGCCATGTTTGTGAGGTTGGCTAGGAGTCATCAGATAGATATAAGGGGGAGGATGGGTTGTAGTCCTCGTATAAGTAGTAAGGTTCGGCTGTGTGTTCGTTCATAGTTAGTGTTAGCTAGGCAGAATAGTATAGAGGAGGTTAGTCCGTGAGAGATTATGAGGATTATTGCCCCTGAGAATGATCATTGGGTTTGGATTGTACTTGCGGCAATGACGAGGCCTATGTGGCTTACGGATGAGTATGCGATGAGGGATTTTAAGTCGGTTTGGCGTATGCAGATGGCACTTGTTATTAGTGCCCCTCATAGGGCCATGGTGAGGAATGGGAAGTGGAGTTGGTCTGGTATAGGGCTTATTAGGGGGGTGATTCGTATGATGCCATATCCTCCGAGCTTGAGTAGGAGGGCGGCAAGAAGTATTGAGCCGGCAATTGGGGCTTCTACGTGGGCTTTAGGGAGTCATAAGTGCATGCCGTAGAGGGGGGCTTTTACTATGAATGCAGTTAGAAGGGCTAGGCCTGATAGTAGGTCCGTTCATGAGGTGGAGAGTGCTGGGTGTACTAGTTTAAGTATTATGAGGTGAAGGGTGCCTGTTTGTGCATGTAAGTGTAAAATTGTAACTAAGAGGGGGAGGGAGCTGATTAAGGTGTAGAATAGAAGGTAGATACCTGCGCTTAGGCGTTCTGGTTGATTTCCTCATCGTGTGATGAGGATTAGAGTAGGGATCAGGGTTGCTTCGAATGCAATGTAGAATAGGGTCAGTTCTGTTGCTGTGAAGGCTAGGAGAATAAAGGGTTGAGCTGCGATGAGGGATATGATGAAGGTGCGTTTGCGTGAGATTGGGTCAAGTTGCAGGTGGTTTTGGCTTGCTATGATTATGAGTGGGAGGAGTCAACATGTTAGTACTGCTAGGGGGGTTGAAATTTGGTCAAGTCCGGCTCAGTGATTAGCAGATTTATACGGGTGGTAGGTTGGTAGGAGTCAGTGTAGGCTAGCAGTGGCGATTATGAGGCTGTATGTGGTGGTGTTAAGTCATAGAAATTTGGGGGGGGATAGAAGGGTTGTTGGTAGTAGTATGATTGTGGGTAGGATAATTTTTAACATCGGAGAAGATTTAGGTTGTGGAGGTGGTCGGAGCCGTGAGTTCGTGTTGAGGCTACTAGTATTGCTAGTCCTGTGCCGGCTTCACAGGCTGAGAATGCTAGTATGAGTATTGGTATTAGGGTGGATGTGGGTGTTTGGGTTGTTACTGGTCAGGACGATAGGGCAAGGTATATGGCTAGTATTATACTTTCTAGGCATAGGAGGGCTGAGATTAGGTGAGTTCGGTGGAAGGCCAGTCCTAGGGCGCTTAAGGTGAAGGTTGAATAGAATGAGAGGTGAAGAAGTGACATGGAGAAAGTCATAGGGCTTAGCTATGGTTTGTTGAGCCGAAATCAACTGTCTTAGTTAGACTAACTTTCTGGTTATTCGGCTCACTCCAAGCCCCCTTGAATTCATTCATAGATTAGGCCTAAGGTAAGCAGGGTGATTATGATGGCAGTTCATGTTAGGGTAGAGGTTGGAGATTGTAGTTGTGTGGCTCATGGGAGGGGGAGTAGGAGTGCAATTTCTAGATCGAACAGGAGGAATAGGATGGCTACTGAGGAAGAATCGGACTGAGAATGGCAGTCGGGCAGATCCTAGGGGGTCGAAGCCACATTCGTATGGGGATAGTTTTTCTTGGTCGGTATGGATTTGGGCAAGTCAGAAGTTTAGTACGATTAGAATTGTGCTTAGGGCTGTGGAGATTAGGAGTATGAGGGAGATTGTGTTTATTGCTCTTCTCTGGGTTTGTACCAGATTTTAGAGATTGGAAGTCAATTGTAATTAGTATACTAGAAGAGCAGGATCCTCATCAGTAAATGGTTGTGTAGAGGAATAGTCAGATAATGTCTACGAAGTGTCAGTATCAGGCGGCGGCTTCAAAGCCGAAATGATGGTGCGAGGTGAAATGGAATTTGATAAGTCGTAGGAGACATACTAGTAAGAATGATGATCCGATGATGACATGTAGGCCGTGGAAGCCTGTGGCTACGAAGAAGGTTGAACCGTATACGCCATCTGCGATTGAGAATGGGGCTTCATAGTATTCTGTTGCTTGGAGGGCGGTAAAGTAGGAGCCAAGTAGGATGGTTAGTGTTAGTGCGTGGATGGCTTGTTTTTGGTTAGCTTCTGTAATGCTATGGTGGGCTCATGTAACGGTGACTCCTGAGGCTAGGAGGATGGCTGTGTTTAAAAGTGGGACTTCTAGGGGGTTAAGTGGGTTGATCCCTGTTGGCGGTCATTGTCCGCCTAGCTCTGGGGTTGGGACTAGGCTGGAGTGGAAGAATGCTCAGAAAAACCCAAGAAAGAAGAATGCTTCTGATGTAATAAACAGGATTATTCCGTATCGTAGGCCTTTTTGTACTACGGGTGTGTGGTGGCCTTGGAATGTGCCTTCTCGTACAATGTCTCGTCATCATTGTAGTATGATGAGGAGTATGGATAGGAGGCCTAGGGTGAGTAGTTGGGTAGAGTGGTGGTGAAACCATATGGCCAATCCGGAGGTGGTGAGTAGGGCGGCGGCTGCTCCTAGGATTGGTCATGGGCTTGGGTCTACTATGTGGTATGAGTGAGCTTGGTGGGCCATTAGATGTTTTCTTGTAAGTATAGGCTTAGTAGGAGGACAAATACGTATGCCTGGATTATGGCTACTGCGACCTCTAGGATGGTGAGTAGGAGTAGGATTATTGCAGTTAGGGCTGATACTACTGGTAGGATGGGTAGTAGGGCTATGACGGCTGTTGAGATGAGTTGGATTAAGAGGTGCCCTGCTGTAAGATTTGCGGTTAGACGGACTCCTAAGGCTAGGGGGCGAATGAGTAGACTGGTAGTTTCGATTAGAATTAGGGCGGGGATTAGTGGGGTGGGGGTTCCTTCAGGTAGGAGGTGTCCTAGGGAGATTGAAGGTTGGTTTCGTAAGCCTGTGAGTAGGGTGGCTATTCAGAGTGGGAAGGCTAGTGCTATGTTCATGGATAGTTGGGTGGTAGGGGTAAATGTATACGGTAGTAAGCCTAGGAGGTTGATTGTCAGTAACATAGTTATTAGGGAGGTTAGGATTATGGCTCATTTGTGGCCTTTCTTATTTAATGGGGTTAGTAGTTGTTTTGTAATGGTGTTTAGGAGTCATAGTTGGAGGGTGGATAGGCGGTTGGTGATTCATCGGTTGTTTGGTGTCGGGAGCAGCAGGGCTGGGAATAGTATTGATAGTAGGATGAGGGGTACTCCAAGGAAGCAGGGGCTTATGAATTGGTCGAAGAAGCTTAGGTTCATGGTCAGGTTCATGGGGTAGTTTTAATAGCAGTTTGTGTTTTGTGGGTTGGAAGGTTGGTTGTGATAAATGATAGTAGTTTGGGTTGGAGGATTATGGATAAGGTTAGTCAAGCAATTAGCATGGTGAATAGTCATGGGTTGGGGTTGAGTTGGGGCATCCCATTAAGGAGGGGAAAAAGTTCCTCTTTCTCTAGCTTAAAAGGCTAGCGCTGGTGCATAGCTTCTTAATGGTAGGGGTATTAGGAGGATAGAAGTGAGGATCAGCTTTCGAAGTGGGTGAGGGGGGTTGATTCCACTACGATAGGTATGTAGCTGTGATTAGCTCCGCAGATCTCTGAGCATTGGCCGTAAAAGATTCCTGGGCGGGTGGCGAGGATGGATGTTTGGTTTAGTCGTCCTGGGATTGCATCTGTTTTTACCCCCAGGGATGGTACAGCTCAGGAGTGGAGGACATCGCTAGCTGTAACGATGATGCGGGTGGGAGATTCTATTGGGATGATAACGCGGTGGTCAACTTCTAGTAGTCGAAAGTGGCCGAGTGGGAGCTCAGTGGAGGGGGTTATGTAGGAGTCGAATGATAGGTCTTTGAAGTCTGTGTACTCGTATGATCAGTATCATTGGTGTCCGATTGCTTTTAGGGTCAAGTCAGGTTCGTTAATTTCATCTATCATGTACAGGATTTGTAGGGAGGGTAGGGCTAGTAGTACTAGGACGATAGCAGGTAGGATTGTTCAAATTAGTTCGATTTCTTGTGCGTCTACGGTGGTGGAGGATAGTTTCTCTATTATTATGAGGGCTAGTAGGTACAGGACTAGGCTGCAGATTGCTAGGGCGACTATGAGGGCATGGTCGTGGAATTCTACGAGTTCCTCTATGATTGGGGAGGAGGCGTCTTGGAATCCGAGTTGTAAGTGGTTTGCCATGGTGGGTTATACAGGGGTCTCACCTGTGATTTAGTCTTGACAAGGCTATGTAATAGGTTTACTAATATCCCATGAAGAAAGAGGCATGAGTGGTTAATGCGGTTGGCTTGAAACCAGCATGTGAGGGTTCGACTCCTTCCTTTCTTGTACTTGGACGAAGGCTGGTTCTTCAAAGGTGTGGTATGGGGGAGGGCAGCCGTGAATTCATTCGATGTTGGTGGCGGTTAGTTGGGGTTGTGGGGTTTTTCGTTTTGATGCAAGAGCTTCTCAGATAATGAAGATGAGCATGATTACGGCTGTTAGGGAGATTAGGGAGCCAATAGAGGATGTGGTATTTCATGTGGTGTAGGCATCTGGGTAGTCTGAGTATCGTCGAGGTATGCCAGCTAGGCCTAAGAAGTGTTGGGGGAAGAATGTCAGGTTTACCCCTGTGAATATCACTCCAAAGTGGGCTTTAGCTCATGTTGGGTGTAAGGTGTATCCGGAGAATAGAGGGAATCAGTGGGTGAATCCTGCTAGGATAGCGAATACGGCCCCTATGGAGAGGACGTAGTGGAAGTGGGCGACTACATAGTATGTGTCATGGAGGGCAATATCTAATGAGGAGTTGGCTAGGATGATGCCTGTTAGACCCCCAATAGTAAATAGGAAGATGAATCCTATAGCCCATAACATGGGTGGGTCCCATTTAATGGTGCCTCCGTGGAGGGTGGCTAGTCAGCTGAAGACTTTGATGCCGGTGGGGATGGCAATGATTATGGTGGCGGATGTGAAGTAGGCTCGGGTGTCTACGTCCATTCCTACTGTAAATATGTGATGAGCTCAAACGATAAAGCCCAGGAATCCAATGGAGAGTATAGCTCATACTATGCCTATGTAGCCGAATGGCTCTTTTTTTCCTGCATAGTAGGCGACTACGTGGGAGATGATTCCGAATCCGGGTAGGATCAGGATATAGACTTCTGGGTGGCCGAAGAATCAGAACAGGTGTTGGTATAGAACTGGGTCTCCTCCTCCAGCAGGGTCGAAGAACGTGGTGTTTAGGTTACGGTCAGTTAATAACATGGTAATGCCTGCGGCAAGGACTGGAAGTGAGAGGAGTATTAGGATGGCGGTGATGAGCACAGATCAGACAAATAGGGGGGTTTGGTATTGGGATAGGGATGGAGGTTTTATGTTGATGGCGGTGGTGATGAAGTTGATTGCCCCTAGGATGGAGGATACCCCGGCTAAATGAAGGGAGAAGATGGCTAAGTCTACTGAGGCTCCGGCGTGGGCTAGGTTGCTAGCCAGGGGGGGGTAGACGGTTCACCCTGTACCCGCCCCTGCTTCTACTGTAGAGGAAGCTAGGAGGAGTAGGAAGGATGGTGGTAGTAGTCAGAAGCTTATGTTGTTTATGCGGGGGAAAGCCATGTCTGGGGCCCCGATTATTAGTGGAACCAGTCAGTTTCCAAATCCTCCGATCATGATGGGTATAACCATGAAGAAGATTATTACGAAGGCATGGGCGGTAACGATCACATTGTAGATCTGGTCGTCGCCTAGTAGTGTTCCCGGTTGGCCGAGTTCGGCTCGAATAAGTAGGCTGAGGGCAGTGCCAACTATTCCGGCTCAGGCCCCAAAGATTAGGTATAAGGTACCAATGTCTTTGTGGTTTGTTGAGAATAGTCATCGGTTGATGTAAGTCATAGGTAAGATGGCTGAGTGTATAAGCGTTAGGCTGTAGTCCTTTTTACAGAGGTTCAATCCCTCTTCTTATCGGCTCTGTGGTGAAATTCATGTTGAGTTGCAAGCTCATTGATGTGTACTAATGGTGCACCAGGGCCTAGTAGACGGAAGCCTGCATGGTTAAGGCACCTAGCTGTTAACTAGGCTTTTTGTGGGATCGAGGCCCATCTGTCTAGTAAGGCCCTAGCTTAATTAAAGTGTCTGAGTTGCATTTAGAGGATGCAGGGTAGTGTCCTGCGGGTCTTAGCAGAAACTAAGAGGGTTTAACTCTTGTTTAAGGCTTTGAAGGCCTTCGGTTTGGGGGCAGGTTATCCTAAGTTTCTATATAGCGGCTAAGATCATTGGGGAGAGCGGCAGGAGTGAGATTGATATTGAGGTGAGAATGGCAATGGGGGTTGTTGTTGGGTTATTGGTGTGTCATTGTTTTGTGTGGGTGGAGGAGTTTGGTGGTAGGGTGATTGTTGAGTAGTATGTTAGGCGTAGGTAGAAGAATAATCCTAGGAGTGATAGTATAGCAATAATTGTGGCTTCAGGGGTTAGTTCTTGGTTAACTAGTTCTTGTAGGATGAGTCATTTTGGTAGGAAGCCTGATAGAGGTGGGAGTCCGGCTAGTGAGAGGAGGGTTAGTATGAGGGTAGTGTTAAGTATGGGGGCTTTGGTTCATGAGATTATTAAGGTTGATAGGTTTGTGGTTTTGGTTGTGTTGAATGTTATGAATACGGAAGTGGTTATTGTAATGTAAAGGCAGAAGGTTAGGAGGGTTAGTTTAGGGGAGTAGAGGATGATAGCAGTTATTCAGCCTAGGTGGGAGATGGATGAGAAGGCTAGGATTTTTCGGATTTGTGTTTGGTTTAGGCCTATCCATCCTCCCAGGGCTGTTGAGGAGACAGCTATAGTAGTTAATAAGGTTGGGTTTAGTGAGTAGGATGTTAGTAGGAGGAGGGTGAGTGGTGGGAGTTTTATTAGTGTGGAGAGTAGGAGTGCGGTGGTAAGTGATGTGCCTTGGAGGACTTCCGGGAATCAGAAGTGGAATGGGACTAGTCCTAGTTTTATTGCAATGGCTGTTGTTAGGATGAGGCATGATGTGGGGTGAGTTATTTGTGTGATGTCTCATTGTCCTGAGGATCATGCGTTTATGGTGCTTGAGAAGAGTAGTATGATGGAGGCGGTTGCTTGTACTAGGAAGTATTTAATGGTGGCTTCAATGGCTCGAGGGTGGTGTGATTTTGAGATTATGGGGATGATTGCTAGTGTGTTGATTTCTAGTCCTGTTCAGGCTATTACTCAGTGGTTGCTCGAGATGGTGATGCTTGTTCCTAGGAGGAGGCTTAGTGAGGTGAGTAGTTTTGTATGGGGGCTCATTAGTGGGGGATGGGGTTAAGCCATCATTTTCGGGGTATGGGCCCGATAGCTTTGTTAGCTGACCCTACTTGGTGCTAGGAAATAATATAGAGGAAGTATGGAGGGCTTTGATCTCTTCTGTGTGGGTTCGATTCCCACTTTTCTAAGGTGTTAGCCTAGGAAATGAGAGGGTTGGTGTACCTCTATGTTCGCCTTATCATGGTGATCCTTTGTGTTCAGGCACATTTCCTTGATTTTCTCAGGCAAGGGGGTAGGGCAGCATAGCAGATTGGTATGCTGGTGTGTCAGAGGCATAGTGCGAGGGTTAGGGGTAGGAAGTTTTTTCAGAGGAGGTGCATGAGTTGGTCGTATCGAAATCGTGGGTAGGAGGCTCGGATTCATAGGAAACCAGATGATAGAAGTAGGGTTTTTGCGGCTAGGATTGTGGGGAATAATCCTTGAGGTAGGTGTAGTATGCTGGGGTTGATGAATAGGATGGTTGTGAGTGCGTTTATTAATATAATGTTGGCATATTCGGCTAGGAAGAATAAAGCAAAGGGTCCTGCGGCATATTCTACGTTGAAGCCCGAGACTAGTTCTGATTCCCCTTCTGTGAGATCGAATGGTGCACGGTTAGTTTCAGCTAGGGTGGAAATATACCATATTATTGTTAGGGGTCATATTGAGAAGATTAGGTAGAGGGGTTCTTGTACGATGGCAAGGGTGCTTAGGGAATAGTTACCAGTTAATATGATTACAGATAGTAGGATGATAGCTAGTGTGACTTCGTAGGAGATTGTTTGTGCTACGGCTCGTAGTGCCCCGATTAGGGCATATTTTGAGTTTGAGGCTCATCCCGATCACAGGATAGAATATACTGCTAGGCTCGATATGGCTAGTAAGAATAGTAGGCCTAAGTTTAGGTCAGCGAGGGAGAATGGCAGAGGGAGTGGGGTTCAGATTATTAGTGCGAGTAGGAGGGCTAGTAGGGGTGTTGTGATGAACAGTAGGGGGGAGGATGTGGATGGTTGGATGGGTTCTTTGATGAATAGTTTTACACCGTCAGCAATTGGTTGTAGGAGTCCGAAGGGGCCTACGATGTTTGGGCCTTTGCGGGCTTGTATGTAGCTTAGGATCTTTCGTTCTACTAGGGTGAGGAAGGCTACAGCGATGAGGATGGGGATGATGTAGGATAGTGTTATAAGGAGGTGGATGGTCGGTTGTGTCATTGGTGTAGGTGGAAGCTAGGGAGAGGATTTGAACCTCTGGGGAAAGGGCTTAAGCCTTTTGCACTTGCCGGGCTCTGCCACGCTAGCTGCCCTTGTCTAGGGCTAATGGGGTTTGTTGATAATTGAGTTGTGTTCATTATTTTTGGGGAGGCGTGCTGTGGAGTATTGGCCTCGCTCCTCCGGTCCTTTCGTACTAGGAAGAGGTCTGGTCATAGATAGAAACCGACCTGGATTGCTCCGGTCTGAACTCAGATCACGTAGGACTGTTAATCGTTGAACAAACGAACCCTTAATAGCGGCTGCACCATTAGGATGTCCTGATCCAACATCGAGGTCGTAAACCTCCTCGTCGATAGGGGCTCTTGGAGGGGATTGCGCTGTTATCCCTGGGGTAGCTTGGTCCATTGTTCAATTGTTATTGGGTCTGGTTGCTGTTAGCACGTTGAGGGGGTGTTCTCGGTTAAGAGGTGTGGTCTTTGTTTTGGAGGGTTTGTTTTTCTCCAAGGTCGCCCCAACCAAAAAATTGCGGCCAGTACGGTTAGGTAGTGGGGCCCTTGGGGGAGAGAGTTTGTGTGTGTTGGCCGTTGATTTTAGAAGTTCCACAGGGTCTTCTCGTCTTATGAGGATATCCCTGCTTTTGCACGGGGAGATCAATTTCATCGATTATCTGTAGGAGACAGTTAAGACCTCGTTTAGCCATTCATACAGGTCTCGATTTATGGGACAATTGATTGCGCTACCTTCGCACGGTTAGGATACCGCGGCCGTTGAACATGATGTCACTGGGCAGGCATCACCTTCAATACTTGATGCGCTGAAGGCTATGTTTTTGGTAAACAGTCGGGCCTTGTGAGATTTGCCTAGTTCCTTCTACAGATTTTAATCTTTCTAGAGGGCGCTCCTGGGTTGGGTTAACAGAGGGGGTAATATTTAGTTCTTGTGGGAGTATTCATATAGAGTCTGTTAATTGTGAGGGTAAGTTTGCGCTTGAGAGGGGGAGGGGTCCCAGATTACTCATTTTAGCATTAGTTCTTCTATACTTATAGGTTAGCCTGTTAGTGGGGAGGGAGTCATGGGGTTTGTTGGATTTTTAAGGTAATGAGCTTTGACGCATTCTTTGTTGGTGGCTGCTTAAAGGCCTACTGTATGTGGTATTGGGTTATTATCCTCTGGGGGAGGTTGTATCCTTTCTCAAAGGGGCTGTACCCCCTTTGAATTGCTCTTAGTCTTCTCATGGCAGGTTACATGGCTGTTGGGGAGGGACTGAGGGAGAACTTAGATTCATTTCACAGGCAACCAGCTATCACCCAGCTCGGTAGGCTTTTCACCTCTACTAGCAAGTCATCCCGCTCTTTTGCCACAGAGAAGGGTTCGCTCGATGTAGCTGCTCGCAAGTAGCTCGCTTGGGTTTCGGGAGGGCAAGCTTAAGTTCGTTTTGCTTGGTTGTTCTAGCTAAACCATGATGCAAGAGGTACAAGGGTTTGTCTTTGCTTTATGTTGCTTTGAGTTTCATTGTTATTTCATCTTTCCCTTACGGTACGTGGGTCTCTATTGCGCCAGGGAATGTCTTGCCTTTTCTATCACCTATACTAGGGCTTTGAGGAAAATGTTTTGGTTTGGTTGGTGAGTGTGTTTTTAATGGGTGTAGGTTGGGTTGGGCTAGAGGAGGCTTCAGGACGATCTGGGTGGTGGCAGATATCTTTCAGGTGTAAGCTGAATGCTTTGATGTTGTAGCTACGTCCTGGTGTGCTAAGCGCACCTTCCGGTACACTTACCTTGTTACGACTTACCTCATCTCTAGCTTGGGTGGAGGGGTATAAGTTTGTGGGGGTTGTGGCTTATGAGGAGGGTGACGGGCGGTATGTACGTGTCCCAGGGCCGGGTTAAAGAAGGCTTTATGGTTCCTTTTTTACTTCTAAATCCGCCTTCAGGGGGTGTTTTCATGCCCCCTTTCGTGGATTTTCTATTGTTAGAAAATGTAGCCCATCTCTTCCATCTCATGGGCTATACCTTGACCTGTCTTTTTAGCGGGTGGGGGCTGTTAAGCTCACTGTTATGCTCTCAAGAGGTGGGCTGACGACGGCGGTATGTAGGCTGTTTGGCGAGAGATGGTCGGGTGTATCGTGGGTTATCGGTTATAGGACAGGCTCCTCTAGGTGGGTTTGGGGCACCGCCAAGTCCTTAGGGTTTTAAGCGTTTGCGCTCGTAGTTCCCTGGCGGATGTTCTTGTAATAATTGAACATCAGGATTTAGGGCCAGGCATAGTGGGGTATCTAATCCCAGTTTGAGTCCTGGCTTTCGTGGGGTTTGTTCATCTAGGGGTTTCTAAGGTCGTTTTGATGGTGGGTTTTAGTATATCGTAGGCTTATGACGGCTTGGGTATATTTTAACCTTAGTTGGTTAAGAGATGAGGCGGTTCCACTCTTTACGCCGTGTACAGTTAGTTTGGGTCTCTTGTGTGACCGCGGTGGCTGGCACGAGATTTACCGACCCTGGTAGGTGTTGCTATAACTAAGTCAAGCTTTCGCTTATTGCTTAATGTTAATTACTGCTGAGTACCCTTGGGGGTGTGGCGGATGCAAGGTGTCTTGGGCTACTGTGGTGTGCCTGATACCAGCTCCCTGCTTGTCAATTTGTGTGGACGGGGAGGGGCATTTACACTGGGGTGCGGATACTTGCATGTATATGTCTAGCAAGAACTAACTGTAAGGTTGGGACTAAGTCTCTTGTCCTTGGGTGTGTGGGGGACCGTCTTGGCATCTTCAGTGCCATGCTTTGGAAGTAAGCTACATGGAC